AGATCAAATCCCCTCTCCCCATCATGTGCAGAAGATGAACCCGAGATCTCCCCAGAAGATGAACCCGAGGTCTCCCCATCTACGGAGTCGCAAAATGCAATTAAGGGGATCCCCCCAAAAAAAATAAAGACACATGAGAGAATAGTAGGAAGGATCCAGTTTGAAACGAGATCTAATAAGAGAATTTGATTTTCTCTCGCAAAAATCTTTCTCTTAATAGATCTCAATTTCTTCCCTTTTCCCAATAAGTCGACGGCCTTACACCATTGGGATACTTCGAATAAACTAGAGTACATATAGGATACACCGGTGCTAAAACCTTTTCTCAAGATATCTTCCAAACTGTTGGGGTCGTTGCGTGGCCTCAAAGAATTGTTCCCCCGGTGTGAAACCAGTTGGTTCCGTAGTTTTAGAATTCTGCTGATCCCAAGTACTCCATCTCCATCATTGCATATGAAAATATAGAAAGTAAAGAAGAAAAGACATAACCAAAAAAATTGTGTAAAATAAGTGAATTTATCCAGTTGAGGCATGATTGATTGAGAAAAAAGGATTCCCTCCAGACAGCTTAACGGAGTTAAGCCTGTATGAGTAGTGAAGAATTCGAATTGAAGTTGATTGGTTATTGGTTTTTCCGAAAGCATGGGGCACAAACTCGAAACAACGAAGTTCTCAGGAGCAATATCAACTACCTAGACCGACCTGCTATAATAATTCCATAAACACCTAGCGAAGATACTGTACTGAATGACTGGATCGATCGTACTAGATAGATAGTCTCAGATAGACAACCTTTCATACGCAATTCCTCGATGCCAATCTCGCACTTGGTCTGATCGCACCGTAGATCAAGTTGGAGATGTAAAACTCTTTTCTCCTCTTTTTTCATTTGCACGAGATAAGGCAAAAAGCCAAAGCAAAGGGAAAGGGGAGAAGACAGAGCTCCCGAAGCCCACAAAAGCGTAGGGGGAGAGTGAGACTAGTAGGGCGATGGAGTGAGCCCCTTACCCAAGATGGGAGGTTCCCGTCGAGACTAAGCCCTAACTAAGTGAGCGCAACAGTTTAGACTCAACCATAATATGTAATTATGGGATGCTGCGGGAGTGCACGGTGTCCGGGTAGACGAACCGGCGGGACGTAGCCATTGGCCCTTCCTGTAGAGGATTGCCTTTTCGGACAGGAAATCGTACAGGCCCAGAAACTCATAGTCGCACACCAACCTAAACTAAGGCAGCTATTGAGGAAGAAGGAGAGGCTAATTTGTTTGGCGACGTTGGGTGCCTACCGTCGAGAAAGCGTCAGAAAGCAGGGTGGTCAGCCAAACTCCCACACTAGTTAGATAAACCTTTCTCTACAATGTAAGTCATCTGTTAAGGACGGCCATTAATCTTCATATAATATGTACCAGAGGCTAGGCAGATAGCTACCATCATCATTATATATGTCATTCCATAATAAGGCCTTCCAAGCCAAAGGAAAGTACTATAGGAAGCGGGGGGAGGATAACAGGGGAAGGAGACTGGCCCCGGAGCTTACCAGCCCAAGCTCAGTAGGCGAAAGCTGTGGGGAGTACAGTGAGTGTCGGAATTCGCCCGTGTAGGGAACTGTCCTAGCCAATTGCAAATGTCTTTCTTTCTTTCTTCGAATTCTATGTCTTAAGCATAGTGCACGAAAGAAGAGTATGGTATCTCTGCTTTATGCTTGATAGTTCAAGTAGGTAAGCCAGTCAGCAAGCCTATTCATTCCATGCAAGCAAGCTAGCCAAGGGGCCAAAGAGTAGTAGGCTTTCAAAGAATCTCCTTCCCCGCTGTCTGTCCTTTCCTTTCTTTTCCTTCTTAGCGCGTAGTGGGAAGAGATGGTGCTATCGTATACTTTCTCATGCGTGCTTTTCTTTTAGGAGTTCTTTTTCTCTCTAATTCCCTCTAACTATCCATTTTTTAATCGAAGACAGATGGTAGCGTAGGAGATAGGGCCTGATTGAGTACTTTGCAATCACCGAACTGCTTTCGCGAACCTTCAAGCTTGAAGGTGTAAAGGAAAGCATACAATCTTCATAGCCTTTTTGTACCATAAAATTAGCTCTTACATAATCCGAAATTCCCATTGCAAGGAGGAATCGGCGTTTATCCCTTCCCACTGTGAGGGAAGGTTGGATTCATAGATGCACTGAGAACACTGATACCAACTATTCTTTAATATAAAATAACTCCCCCTTTAGATGCAGAGAATGCAAGCTCCTATCGAATAGGCAAGAAGGAAGGGAAGGCACTTGCGAGAGCTTAGATCCGTATGAGGAAAAATCGGTTGTGATAGAGAAAGAGTTGTGAAAGAAAAAGCTGCAAGAGTAAGCGCTCCTCTTGGAATTGAAGCAGTTCCCGAATCAGCTCTTAGGACAACTAGGCTTCTTTGCGCAATTGAATCAATAGTTAACCCACGCACAAAATAGGCAGCTTGAGAAGAAGCTCTAAGCCTTGACGCTCTTAGACCTTTCCGGTGTGATTGACTCACTAACCGCTGTGAGAGTCAGCTTCTTCAATCCTTTGAAACTAAGGAAAGTAAAGTGATAGCCGAGACCCAAAGATCTCCTATTTTGATACTTAAAGAGAGGCAAGGGCCTAGCGAGCAGTCTAGCTAGATCCGAGCTACTCATACGCTGTCTGAGTTCCCGCTCTTGGTGCAATAAAAGCTGTTCGGGCTCTTTCACTCCTAAATTAAGGCAGTGAGCTTGCTTTGCCAAAGAATATGTCTTACGCGGTTACTCCGATTAAACCACGGGGAAGGGAAGGTGCGAAGCCTGATTGACCTAAAAAATATTGCCTTTTCTCAAGATGAGACAGTTGGGATGGAACTTGAACGGGGTTCATTTGCAAAAGTTGGAGAATCCAACCGGGAATAGTGCCTCACGTCGACTTTTTGCCGTTGAATCCCGAAGAAAGAATAAAATAGACAAAATTCCTTTTAAGGAAAGAATCCATAGGAGAAGATAGCCACACCGACGCACAGAGAATAGGGGGCGAAGAAGGGCAGAAACTTACATACTTCTTTCCAGCTCTTCTAGTTAGCGCGTAGTGGGAATAGCCCCTTCCATTGCCTGAAAGCCAATAAAGAGTGCCTCACGTTCCACTGAACGCTGGGGAAGGAAGTGACATAGTTTTTTTTTACGAGGGGTATGCTTTATCTATCTTATTGGCTTAAGCATCCTATTATTCTTTTATCCCATTATAAGAAGATTTTCCGGCCCTCATTACGTCTTCTTTCTTTTTTTGATTACCTTCCTCGCGTATGTATAAGATAAGATCGAACCCATTCGATTTCTAAAAAGGATTACTCATCCTTAACTTTAACTTTTCGAGGAATCGCGGAAGAGGATGCGGTAAGGGGATAGAAGCACATCCTGCACCCGATATGTCAAAGCAGCTTTCAGCCCTGCAACTCGCGCATACTGAAAGGGAAAAAGCAGGCCAATTCACGCATCTTCCGCAGAGTACCTGAAAAGCCCTATGAGCTCACTTTTCATTTGACGGCAAAGAGCAATCGGACCTGTGAAAGTCACATCTTTGACTAATATACACGGGCTTCTGAGAGGATTCTTTAATCAACCAAAACCTGCAGTCCTTAATTTCTACCACTTACAAGTTGAGAGATGTTCCATTCCCAATGGCAGAAGAAGGATGCAAGCTGGAAGGACTTGGACAAGATATTCTTCACTTGGACAGGAGATGCAGCGCTTAGCGTCGGAAAGACCCCTCTACAGGGGTGTGCTATAAAACTAGGAGAAGAACAGAACTAAACGGATCAATTCCTTTGACCCCCTGCACCTATAACATAACTATACCCCCACTTAAGGCTTCTTTCGAGGAAGTGAAAGACGGTGGAGGGGCACTACACTGACTCGCTTTTCCGAAAGGTTTTGTCTTCGCCTCAATCCGCCTCTTTTCCAACAACTCAAAGAGCGTATCCCTGCCCTTATTGACTTAAAGCTGGGATCCTTAGACCCAGACCCCCACGACTATTAAAAAAGGATTGCTCTTTCCTCACATCTACCTAACCAACAACGACTACCCTTAACTAAGTCAAGAAAGGAATGCGTTTCCCCGGGAAGTATTTAAAAAAGGAATGAGCGTTCTGCCCTAGTGAAGACGCACGGGAGAGATTCACCAGGACATATTCCGGATGACAGCTCGACCGATTAAAGCGATCGATGAGCTAAACAGAGGATCCCTAGTTGATACGAAACAGAACAGGAACTTCACTCATACTGAAATACTTCAATCGATGAACTCCTTGCTGCATCGATGCTCGAGGAAGGAAGAGCGGGATGAGTGCCAACTAAAACTACTAATGCTAATGGAAGCCCCTTTCTTGCTCCTGCAACTCTCGAACGAGGATTAGCATTTGTGTTCTTTTCTTTCTTTGACGGGGATATCTTCTCCTATCGATTCAATTCCTGAAAACAGCTTATTCGAGAACAAACCCTTCTTCCTTTAGCTGCAAGAGAGGAATTCCTTTCAAAGCCAAATCGTCCTCTTTCAAGTGGGTTGAACTCTTTCTAAGGCAAAAGGTGAGAGTAGACAGATCTTCTATTTAACTTAACATAAAGCTAGGAATGCCAAATCCGTCAATCCCATAACTTTTCTTTCTTGCATTACGTCATTCACGTCTAGCTCACCCAATCACGCCCTACCCGCCTGAGAGGGAAATGCCTTTCAAGTGCCTATTCATTCTTCTTCTTCATACCCTTACTTCAGTTTGAGTTGATGAATTGGCCTACATCGGATTTCACTAAAAAAGTCAATTGAAATCGGCAGGAAATAGCGTCTTTTTGGCCTAAATGGCCGTTACTTATTACTTATACCTTACGTAATGAGATGAGGGATAGAATCCAATATTCTATAAAGCATCAAGCTAGGCATGCTTACCTGACTCTCGGGCTGTATTGCCCATTTTAAGTTGAAGATTTCCGAGCATTGCGCTTAGGAAAGGAAGGTTTTCTCCATCCATCTTCACTATCTTCCCTTCAAGCAAGGCTGACTTCATTGAATGCTTCAAAGCAGAGTTTCATTGGCGCTTAATAGCCTGTAGCAGAATTTAATTACGGTATCCCCTTCCCTCTAGGCTAACTGAACTTAACTTGTGGAATTCCCTTATTCTTACCCTGCTGGGACTGGGATCACTTCAACTCCCTTTCTGACTCTATCTATTGAATCTTTCCCATCGAAAAATCGTACTTACTGACAGACTTTCATTCATTGTTTACTGCCTACTGAGCTTACTTCATGCTTTTTCTGCCCTTTTCCCAGAAGACTGACTGAAAATAAGGTAGGTTCCACATATATCCGGTACTTGTGTATGGGAATCGAAGGGATTAGAACAGAACTAAGCTAGCCACTCCTACCTTTCCTTTTCTGGAAAGTGCTTTTTTTTCTAGTATAGTATATAGTAGGGTCATGCTCTCCATTTCGGGTTGAGTATCGGGGTTTACCCAGTACTCTCAGTTCCAGATAGTGTGTTTGGGTGGATCCCCCAAGACCTAGGTCACCGCCCCGAAAGCATCAAAGCTAACCCTCTCCCTTGCTGTTAGAGCAGTCTTTCTTTCATTCGTCTGTGTCTCAGTTCATCTTTAACTGGCCTCTAGGGCAAGCCCTAATGGTAACTTCTCTCTCCGGCTATTACCTATGTCTGTTTAGCGGTCAGTTAGTTCGGACTAGGGAGGGAAGGGGTGTCGAGTATTCGATTCGTCCCTAAGTCGGGGAGTTCCGTTCCTTTCCTGTTTACCATTTACGTATCCTTTCTTTGTGAAGCGGAGACAGGTTAAGATGTGGTGGTGTCCGCCCACATTCACATTGGTGAGGGTATGCCGTGCCATTTACCTTACACTGGGAGTACTACTTAAGACAAGCGGTTGGAAAGGCCCAGGCCAGCCCTTCCTTTCATAGGATAGAGCAAAACCCGCGGTTACTACTTCGCTCAATGCGCCTTATTCCTTTGTTTGAATGCTTAAGCCTAGAAAGATTTTGCTGGTTGATTTATCCACTCATCCTAATCCCACCGTAAGGCCAGAGAGACCAGCCCTAGAAGGAAGCAATCCTCAAGAAGAGAGGGGTTCGGTCTCATTTGATCCATTGGCCGACTTCGATTTCGATTTACTTGGCCCAACTTCAGCGGATGTTGTACTTGGATCCGAGGTTAGGTTACTGGTTACTATCAATTCGGACATGGTGGGATGGGATCTTGCAAGCGAAACTCTAAATTCTGATGAAACTCGAAATTCTGATTGACAGGTTCTATTATGGATTCCTGTGGGTTCCACGAGCGAGTCTGACCAGTTCCACTCGCGGTTGCACCGACTCAAGACTAGTTCCAATAGATATTATGACGGGGTGATGGGTCGTGCACTTGCAAGCTCCACTCTTGATTTCGAGGAGGGCAAATGCAGATGATTTCGGTCATTCATATGAGGCTAATGAATCAAAACCGTGCCCAGCAAGACTGAATCTAGGCCTCGGGCTCACATGGGCGATCCATTCCAAACGTAGTGAAAGGATCAAATCCAAAGAAAGGTTTTGAAGGCATAAGCACATAGATCACTACGCGCTAAGCCAATTCCATTTTCAGTCTTACCTGGCTACCATAGGAAGATGGATCTCTCCAAACAAAGAAAGAGATGAGCTATCCACAAGAAAAGACGAGGACAAAACAAAACACCCGAATTAGATTATGTCATTCTTTCTATTTTCAATAGTCTCCCATTCAGCAGTTTTTTCTTCGGCGGAATCTAACTCTCCTTTTCACTTTGATGGGGAGTCCCGCTGCAACATCGGCAAAGGACTTTCTCTCAGCGATGTCAAAGACATCGATTCTCGTTATCTACTAAGAGTCAATTCCTATTCTCGAGCAGAGGTCTCTCGTACTCAGTAAGGTGGGTACGCAGCGAACTCAGCAAAAAAAGTTGTTCACTCTCACTCCTAAAAGCATACCTCGCCTTCGGCAAGCACTGCAATTTACCAAATATTGTCTCTGAATCAATGAGTTCAGAGCGCTGCTTCCTCTCCCTTCTCTAGGCCTTACCTGAGACTCCAATGAACCCGAAGAGGAATGCTAATGAATTCATTAATGTTTGGTTGCATGAGCCCCTGCCCCAACCGCTTAAATGCTCCAGGAAGGTGGCCCAACCTTTCCCACATCTGCCTGTCACCCGAACCCCCAGGGACATAAGAATCCATTGAGGGAGGAACAGATGACAAGGCGACGCAATGACATCAAACAACAGAAAGAAGGGTTGGAAGATGAATAAACCGCTTCCTCCCTTCTATCAAACAATCAAACCCTGGGTGCTTCGCCCCAACCATGGATTTCTCAACCTTTCTTTCTTTCACTTGCTTCTCTTCCTTCTGGCCAACCCCTCGTATCAGACTTGCTTCTCTTCTAGTGGAGGGTTAAAGCTTTCCTAGTTTTCATTGGCGGATAATCATGCCTGAGAAAGACTGTCCCTCTCATCTAGGGATGCCTAATCATTTACTTACCTACCTGCCATTGAGAATTTTCTCTTGAAAGTGGGGGGTTCTAAGAAAAGTAGTGGCTGGTACAGTTTCAAAAGTGGGCTAAATAGCTTAGTCATCGGGCGGGGAAGATGCAACAACAAAATTGGATTCTTCGATAAACCGATCAGGATTTCCTTTCTATACTCAATTTATATATATAGTATAGGTGACCAATGGGTAAACGACTAGCTTCACTTCTGGAATGAGATTTCGCCACCCGGTCGGAGATAGATGAAAAAGAACATCCATCTGGTACTCAGATGGATGGTCCAACCGACAAGCCGGAATGGATGGATTTTCTTTTATATACTTTATATATGCATATGCGCAGCTTAGAAAGATGAACCCAATTTGGGCGTAGAGACTTCCCTTTCGTGATAACCATACGGCAGAAGCGCCCAGATAGTGATAGCTCAGCTTTTGAATTGGAGCAATTGGAAAAAATGAATTGGATCGTTTGCGGCGTGTAATGCCTCCAATTGTGTCATGATCAAAGTGACTCGCTTCCGTTCCCGGAACTATTGAGCTATTTGATCGAACCATAAGCGAGTAGAGTAGGCCCGTCCTATCCTATCATCTGTATAATCAAACATGAAAGAATACGAATTCCTCTTCTTATTTCAAAATCTAGAATTGGGCTATTTCTTAGTTATAGTCCCTGGGACATCCCAACTGGAAGGCTTCTAGAGACTCCATTACTATACTATAAGTAGATTATAGATCTACTAATTCGCACTGGTTAGTGGAGAAGAATAACCCAAGAGGCTGTATTAAGGTAAGTAAGGTAAGGGGCTTCAAGAAGAAGATTGGAAACGCTCGCATGAATGCTCTATTTTAGTAAATGCAAAATCTTTCCCTTTTCTTTTACGTGACCACTTCCTCGGAGACGATCAAGTACAAAATCGAGAGGAAAAGGTCGGTAGTTTCATTGGTCCAAGATCTGGCCCCGATAAAGGGGCGGAAGCATCAATGGCTTGAGGTGGAAGCTTGGCCTAATTCCAATCCCGGGTAGTCGCTTGAAATCCTTTTGAATCTCTTTCAAATAGCCTTTAATTAAGTACTGGCCTGGGTCGAAGGTGGAGATGGGGACTCAATCAGTAGAATCAGACTGGAATCGGACTAGAAATTACAAAAAGAAAAAGAAGAGGCCTCGTGGCTCCGAAGAAGAAGTTTACCGGTTCGAATGAAAGGTTGTGAGAAGCCCCAATGGAGATGCCCAAAATCCTGCTAAGAGAATTGCTAGTTTTAGGTCCTTGAGGTCTTCTCTTGGAGATGCTAACTTGAGTTTCTCTGGGCGCCTCTCAACGAGTTTAGCCTTTTTTAGGGCTTTCTGCACTCCGATGCCTATGAGAAAGTGGCAAAAGTCTTTAAATCTTGAGGTTGCAACTCCTGCGATAGTCCCCGAAATGGCACATTTCGAAGAATTCCTGTATGAATCTACGGCTTCAACGCCTGTGACAGAGCACACCGCGTCGGTGGGGATTTGTGGTCAAGACGATAACGCGCTTTTCCGCCCCCTTTCAAGGTTTCCTTGCTCGACCACGGGAGAGTAGAAATCTCAATGCCTATCGTTTTCGCCAGAAGATTACAGACTGAATGGGTAATTTGAGGATAATGTCAAGGCATATGTTCGTGTCATGCCCAATAGCTCATCACGAGCAAGGCTGGCAAACGAATGTAGTTAGCCGGTAAACGGATAAGCAAAGCTTAGCGCTTATACAATCGGTCTTGCTAAATGCATCCCTGGCTAGAGCATAGTGGGGAAGCCCTAAAAGGGTAGGTTTCACACAGAGGAACGGGTTCTCTACTCGACTAAAAGAAGAGGCTAAAGAAAAGAGCCGTCCGAGAAAGCCAATGAAGAATGAAGTTGGCAGATAGGACGATGCCGGGCTTTACACACCCCCTGTCCGTGGGACAATGGGGACAGAGCGGGAGAATTCTCCATATTTAGATCCATATTTAGGGAACGGTTGAACTCATTATGTCATGCTCTCCCGGCGCACATAAGCTGAGTTAAAATTCTCAGGTTCTGCTCCCCGGGAGGGACCGGCCCCGCCCATATAATAAAGCCTGTGTCGAGATAGATTGAATTTACCTTCTAATCCAGAATCATCAAGTGAGTAAACTACCCTTGGAAATGCTTCGGTAGCCGGAGGTTTCGGTATGACCGTTTTTCCACGCGGTTTCGAACCTTCGCACATCACGTTGTACCTCGGGGACGGGGACCGGGTTTTAAACGACTTATTTCGATCACTGGGGGCTTCCTTACCTCATAGGACTCCGATAGCTTTCATTGGGCCTTGCAAGGGGGAGAAAGAGAGTCGGAGTAGTGAAGAAGGATAGAACACTTTTGTTGGTTGTTGACCAACGGAAAGCATGGGAATCTTTGGGCTCCGAAGAGCATGATTTTCGATCTTGTACTCTACCAATCGATAGGTACACTGTTACACCAACCCAATCTCAATGAAGAAAAGAAAACTACAAGCAACTACATAAAAAACCTCTCCAAAATACGTGAACGGGCGCTTTCTCATTAGAGTGGTATAACCTAAAGCTTTTTTTGATTTTTTTATGTTTACTCAACTCGTAAAGGCAAAGTTCATAGGGATTCACCTCGAATCAAAACGATTTCTCCTTTCTTTTCGGAGCTACGAGATTTCTTCTCTTATGAGATTTCTAGTTTGATCGAGGGTTCTCCCCAATATGAGATAGGTTGCAGCTATAGTCAGAACTCCAACTGGGCCAATTGCCTAATTCTGACCTGAGTTTAGCGAACGATACAGCAGAGATGCCGTAGGGCAAAGCCCATAAGACACGAAGCGAGATGGGGCTGAAGTCCTTAGTATGTCTGTCTTGCTTGCCTTAAACCATAAAGCGCTTAGCGAACTCGCAAGCTCCACGATGAGATATGAGGGACTTCTCATAAATAAATGGTCACCTCACATTCATTCCGCCATGATTTCCAGGTACGACTGGGCTACAGCCGAATCAGCGATAACAGTATCATCGCCTAAGATCGTGCAATCCCATAAACCTTTCCCGGGATAAAGCCCTTTCGCGGCAAGCCACACGACCATATGATGGGTCAACAAGCCACGAAGAGTAGTAACCGTCAGGCTGACCTTTGTCAAGCGAAACACGAAGGCGCGCGTCTCTTTTCTCGTCGGATCGGGGGACCGGAAACCGGGACCACACATGATGTGCGTCTAGGTCTCGGCCAACTCCCGACCGAACAGGCTAAACAGCACCCCCGCGCTCATACTTACAGGCAAAAAGTCAGTAACAGCTTTAAGAAAGATCGAAGGAAAATCGATTTCTCTCGCAATCTGGCAAGAGGGGCCGCTTGATTGAAAGTCCCATCTGTCGGAATCGGAAGACGGCGTAGGATTTCCATCACCCAATCGTGTAAAGGCCGAACCAAGGCCTGATACAACGGGTTGGTTGGCAATGGCAAACACCTTCCTCTTCCCACAGCCCTCGAGCTTGACTCAAAAGCTACCAATCTAATCTCTGGACGAGTAACCATGGAGTTCCACCACACAGACTGAGCGGAAGACGCAAGACTTTCAATTATATGACCCAATCCGTAATGACCAGTCGGCAAAGGCTTGACAGGCACATTGGGACTCCCTCCGCACGAACCAAACCCTGCCTATCTGAGCAATCGTCTCCGGCTTCACCAAGGTTAGAATCGCCGACGCATCTATTCCGAGAGTATGAAATAAATAGAGTAAGACGACGATGTCTTGGCGACCGATCTACTCCCACAGCTTCCCTAAAGAATTCGTCGTAGGTATTCAGACCGGAAGACCAGGACAGGACGGGCGATACCAACGATCAGGGAAGGGAATCCGGGCATACTCAGGCAGGTAGGCTAAGGGCACTTCTGATGCAAACACCATCATCTTCTCAACCCATCACATCGTAGCCTCGCTTGGTTCATAATTGGCTATGTGGAAGGTCTCTTCGGGGGCACGCGTCCCCCACACCTAAATCCATTTTTATAATCCGCATAGTGACAAGTAGAACAGAACAAGGTACGGTGAAGTAGAGTTGGTCCATCAACTAAAGCTTGTTGTTCGTTCAATCAAGTAAGAACCAAGGATATGGCTTTCCGATGCGAGAGGACCATCCCGAGCTCTTTCTTCGAAAAAGTAATATAGTAAATACAAACTATTGCCCAGTCGTGGAAGGCTTTGATCCTTTTGTTCCAGTTGTCAGTGATGAAAGAAATAGATTCTTCATTCCCTATTGAGTCCGCGGAGTTGTCACTAACGAAGAAATAGCATGCGCTCAAAGGGCAAGCTTCTCTATAAGAATGATGAGTGATTCATGTTCATTTGTAAAGGAGGAAGTCACCTAAACAAGTTGCCAAATACATGCCAATAAGGTACACGCTACGCCTAATGAGCTTCATTGTTGCAAGGTCTCTCCCCGGCCCCTTTTCGTTGACTGAGTTGGCTTAATTTGAATTCTTTGAGACAGAGAGAGCCCTGAATTCCCACTGGTATCGAAGGGAGTCACCTTCACGTTTGGCATATGCCCGCTCTGACCGGGATCTTCAGTATTTTACTTCAATCTATCAACCGTATCCTGCCCCTCTCTATTACCTGAGAGTGATATATTCGTCTTCGGATGTGTAAGACGGATGTGACCCGAGGAGGTACTACTCAAGGGCGTGCCTTTCCACATTAAGTTCCTCTCGTTTACAGTCGAGCACTTCGTTCCTGTATAAATAGTAATTATCTGTTCTTCGACAGTGAGAGGGGCTGATTGGGGCTTGTGCCTTTCCTTAGCCACTTCTGGTCAAAAGTATGTCGTGAATGATTTGATTCTTCCTGGAACGGCTTATGGACATACCTTTCTCGGAACCCTTACCTGCGCGGGTTCTCCCGCACACTTAGAGATGAGAAAACCCCTGATCCGAGAGGTGGGGGTTTGTATACTCTATAACCACGACCTAGCGATTAGTAGGAGATAAATCCGTATATATAAACAGTAAAGCTCTGGGTTCAAGCTTAGGCAGTAAGAATCTTGTTCAACACAACGAACAGCACTGGGATGTGACAGATCGCTCGGAGGAGACTGAGCTTGGATGAATAGTCAGCCAGAACGATTTAGTTGGATCCGGCCCCACAGCCCTACCTGATAGACACCCCACCACTATCAAGTGTCCTGCACACGAAAGAAGATGACTACACCACCTATCATACGACGGAGGAAGGTCAAAGTAGAGAAGGGAGGCATTGATCGCCAAGAGCCAAACTCGTTTATTACAGCCGATCGAGGGTATTACAGCTCGGGTACAGCCAATCGAGGGGCTTGAATGACATATGGTACGGGCAAGACATCCAACTGGGCGGGTCTTCTATTCCGGGAGCATCTAAAGCCTCGTTTTCTTCCATTCCAACTCTCCTCTTTGTGGGTATAGCAGGACTTGAACCTGCGCCCAATGAGCCTGCGCGGCCGGTAACCGTTGGCTACGAACCGCGGGAAGAATAAAACATTGAACTTTCGAGAACAGAGAAACTATCTATGTTAAAAGAAAATGAGTATTCTTTCTCCTTTATATATTAAGCCTTAGCGCATAAGCCTGGGCTGGGGTGGTAACGAATGGATCATACTCAAGCCGAGGTTGAGCAAATCGTTGGTAGATTGATATGATATCAAAAGGGGCTCCCACTCTCAGAATTGAATCAAAAATAGTGACCTGTGCTCAAAGAGGTGTCACGATGACATTGTTCCTGCTGAAATTGAAAACTAAGCATGGGCCTTGCGCATGGGGAATCGCCTTAATGCAGCGCTTCCCAGGAGGTAGATTGATATTGAGGTGCAATTCCAGAAAAAAATAATAAGTGGCTGGTGGCCCGCCCTACAAGTGATAGGCGTGAACCTCAAGTTAGTCTTGTATTCAAATTGGTAGTTCAGGGATTCACTGGTTCCCTTGGCCTGGCTGATCTCCCCAAAAAGAATCAAGGATAACAGACAAGAAAAGGGTATAACAAAGACTCTATTTCGTAATCGGGTCAATCAGTCCTTTCTCAAGGGTTTCCGAGATTGTTAGGAGAAGGGCCCCTCTTCAACGGGTAGGCTTGCTTAAGCATGTCGAGTTTCAGTCGGTTTCGGTGTTGAAACCACTTTATGTAGGCTCCAGTCAGTTGTCGTTGAATCTGGGCGAGTCTGTGGACCCGTGGCTACAGGTCTACTCTTCGTAGATCACCTGAGCGAGACAAACCTTGGGTTGCCGTGTGAACACCCTTCCTTACCAGTTGGATGATAAGATTATGGAAAGGTTCACCAAGCCCGAGATCTTCGATCTTTTGTTTATGTCTAAAAGCGGATACGAAGACAGTTTCCTTTACTACCATGCCGTGGTCGTGCTCAATCTTTTTCTAAGCTTTTCCGTCACTGTCACTGCAAAAGGTCTTTTGTATTGATGGTTATCTGTGGGGCTAGGAAAGAAAAGAGAAAATAGGGCGATTGGTATGACCCTACAAGGAATTCTTTAATTTCAGTTTAGTGAGAAGAAGAAGGGGTGGTCGTAGATCAGAGCTTTATTGAAGAAATGGCTTAGCTTTGCTTCCTGTGTTGGCTGCTAGAGAGGAGAGACTATTGAGGAGGGGGCCGGTTTCGAAAAAAAAAGAAAGTCTACTGAAATGCAGAGTAGGGTATATGAGTCAGAGGAATGAAGTTTTCTTTTCCTCTCGAAGAAGTTGCTTTTTTCAGTAGTTTGCCACGGGTCATTTGCCAGCGATGGATAAGCTTTCTCGATTGAATCATTCCCGGACAGAATGAACGGGGAAAAGCGAAGACGCATGATGAACTCGCTCTCGGCTAAGGCTCGTACTTCTAGTGGCACCACCCAGCGTATAAAACGGAAGGAAGTCGCTCTCCTCTTCTACTGCACCACTAAAAAGAAAAAGATAAGATATATTCTAAATTTCATATCCGGAAAGAGAGGAGCTGAAGGCCTCAACCGATAGGGAGAGCAGTGGCAGCTCCCTTACTTGATTGGCAGGACAGAACAGACTGGCACTACTAGCTCAACTACCCTCTTAATGGACTCCGCCGTTAACGGTTTGTTTTATCATGCTATCTATATGTGTTGATCCGTTAAATGAAGGTAAGGATAGCATGTTGGTTTGTTCACACAGGCAGCGTGGTTGGGGGCTTCGCAAGGTAGTTAGTTTGTTCATCAAACAGGCATGATTCAACTGCTGCAAACTAGTTAGTTTGTTCATCAAATTCGTGCCGCATGGCTACTATACACTCTATAAAAAGAGGGTCTGCAAGAGAAGCCATAAGCCTTCGTGCTCTAAAAGAAAATCTAAGAATTTTTTGAGGTTGCTGAACTATGTTGTCTATGGCTATGGCACAAAGGCTTGCTCAACTTGGAGAAGAAATCAAACGCGTTGAGAACCAGCTCCGCGAACGCCGGAGGCTCCTCTTCGCCTTTTGGCGATACCTACCAAAAAATAAGGGAAGCCGAGCTCCGGCTCCAAATGCTGCGAGCTGAACAGCACTCGCTCATTCTCTCATTGGCATTGTGGTTCCGCGGTGGCCCAAGAAATTAGAAGAAATTAACACGCGCTTATCTTTTCGTGTTTTGTAATCGAGCAAGACACTTGCTTAAATAATAAAATAACTGCGCTTGTTTTTGGGGCTTGTATGTGGGTGGAAGTCGTTTTTTTGTTGTCCTTTCTTTTCTAATCTAGTGCAATCAAAAACCATAAAAGCCTTTACTAATAATAATAATAAAAGAAGGAAACAAATTACCCTCTCCCTAACTTACGTCAACAAACTCATGAAAAAAAAAATTAGGAACAACATATGATTAGCCCTTTTTAATACTACCCCGGTTTCCGTAATCGATTTCCCTAACGCTAGACTGAAAAAAAACTCCTTTATCATCCGCATAAGGGCTCCCGAGGCCCCTTCCTCTTGTTAGGGTCGATTGTTTGGCCTTGAGCTTGAGTAGGTCGAAGATTGGAGGCTCGGTAAAGGCCTTTTCCCTTAATTATTAGTTACGGGGGAGAGGGCGCGTTTAGCGCTATATAAAGGGCTTTAGCCTTTTCTTTGCCCCCCCTAAAATAAAACCTCTAAGGTAACACGACAGGGTTAAGTTAAAAGTTCAAGTTCAAGTTAAGTTAAATTCGAGAGTCTATGTGCATACGTTACGCCCTTTTTGAATTATCTTATTTTTATAGATTCCATGTGTAGAAGATCATGCGGCATTAATGGCACCGACAATATGAAAATATGAAGTGATGTACCTTTGCAATCAAGATGCGTCCAAGACATATATACCATATGGAGGTCAACCTAATTCAACGATGCACGTGAACAAGGGGAGGTTTGTAAAGACTGATTTTCATTTTCAATTTTGAAGAACGCCACAATGTTTCCATTTATCGGTCAATCGCATCATTATCTGCTTTGAATTTCTCCCGACTCGACTACAATTTGAATCAATGCAACCTTCAGGGAATTCATATATTTATATAGATAGATAGAAATAGAAAGTCTATTTTCGATTATACTATCCGTTAAATAAAATAAGAAATAGAATAGGTCGTACCCACTAGGAAACCTATCACCAACTATCTTCATAACGGACTACGGAGAGTTTTACTATACCATAGTAGGGTGGAATTTGGAGCGAATGAACCACTATTTTATAACTATACTACCCTGAACTAACCCTAAGATGCGATGGTTTTATACATATGGGCATGCTAAAGAAATGGTTTCCTTATTCCCATGAAGTCAGGATTTCTTAGGACTAACATAGGAGGGCATATATCTTGACTATATGCCACCTTCTATCGCACTATAGTTTTGATTTTTTTGGTCTACCTTGTGAGATACCTTTTATACCTTTCTATATACCGAAACCTAATTGAGGAAATTTTTGTAACCATCCTAAAGATCAGTTGGGTGGGCGCCTTGAGCCCTAATTTTATAGACAGATAGTCAACTGCCATTACTCCGGTTCTATATGGGAGCGCTTGAAATGGTTTGGTTTAACCGAATGCTCGCGTCGGTGTTTCTGAGCCCTTTCGCTCCTTGAATCACTGAGAACAAACTTTCTACAATCCTATAGTAGCTTATCGTAGCTAACAGATGATCTTCATCAAATTGGGTCAGAATGTATCCCGATCCGAACGCAATTAGATGTCTAAATACTGACTACCTACCCGGACCCGGGCCGGAAAGGGGTAAATATAGCCCAAAGAATTATGGCCCTACACCGAGAAGCTATTTGTAAGGGACTCTCTCAGTCTCAAGTCAAGTTGATTTGGGGTTGTGCTCAATAACTGCCGTCCCATCCCTCATTACTGATGCTTATTTTGCGCCTGTCTTTTTTCTATTCACTTTTTTTTTTTGAAAAAATATTGCTCTGCATGCAAGTCTTTGGTCGCGGGGCTAGGGGTCCCAAACATCCAGTTGACAGCGAGGTTTCTACCTTGATTATCCGCACTTCCCAGGTTGAGCTGGTCAGTCAGGGCCAGGCTCCAATAAAGGGCTTACACCTCAGCCTATTGGCGGCCCGCCCAATGTTAGCATTCAGATCTATTCTCATCCCTGGCCCTGAAAGGTGGACACCGCCCGCCTTGCCCGGGCTTTTGAAACCCCATCGAAGTCGAATCTAAGGAAATAAAAGAACCTGGTCAACTACCTACTTCTCTCTCGATTTGGTTGATCGCAAGCAAGCTACCTTAGCGCAGCGCTCACACCTGAATATCTCGTACCGAACTGGCTGAACTGGCTATTACGACCTGAGCTAGCTTGGATTGACAGTTCATTCCTAGCTGGAATCAATGTCTCATTTTTTTCTTTTTTTCTTTCTCTAATACACTAAGCGAGATCTCGAGAAATGGTATCTCAATTGTGCCCCCAATGCCATTGGAGCACTCTCTGATACGCGTTGCGGACATAACCAATTCAGGGGCTTACCTTGACTTCCCATGTCATACCTTTTGCCTTCCCTGCTCGCTCTGTTTTCATTCGGAACCCAGCTTCACCACTCTATCTCACTCTAGCCACCCTGATGGAGAAGATTACTGGGTCACTCCCCGCAGGTTCACTCCGGTTGGCATCTACGGATGTCAGGGTTAACCCAATTGTATGGTTCAACTACTTTAGTAATCCGGGTGATGTGTAGCGGTGTGTGAATGGCACCCGCAAGATCGGTGATGTTCTGAGGAGGATGGAGGATTTCAAATTCAGGGAATGCTTTGGGGCCGAGATTTCAGATACGTCGGGCCCGTTGATCAATCAAATGATCGGCTGATGGGAGAGTTTTTGCCGTCGCACAGTGAGTAGTATATGACACTACCATGGTGGATGCCTTGTGGGCAAGGTAGTTGATCGCAATTTCAGGGTTATTGTGATTGATGCTCCCCGAGTTGTTGATGGTTCGATATTCACTGTATCACCAGGGACCAATCCCCAGGCTACTCTTTTGATGCTTGGACGGTAAGTGCTTGTTGTTATCTGAATGCTTGAGTGTTGCAGGATTGATGACTGTGAGAGGGGTTGATAATTTGTTGGTTTGTTTTGGCAGGTATATTGGTATGAAGATACTCAGAGAGAGAATGAGATAGAGTTGACCACTTACCCTGTTACCCTGTTGTGCCAAAAGGAACTAGAAGCTTACTTTGCTGCTAATCTGCTAGCCATCTACCAGCATTTCCTCTTCCGCTTTTTTGGGTTTTTCCTGTGATGTGTACTTCTGTCTTTGAAGATACAGAGGAGTATAATTTTGTTGATTCATTCATTCATAAAAGTGTATGATAAGAAAAACTACTGTTACTTGTTGCAGAAATAAAAGTACCATTTTACAAACTGCTTTAATTGATTAAGATGAAAACTTGGCGCAGGAAGTGTATGTCACGTATATTTGTTAGTCTATGATTTATGAGTTGGACTGGGCCTCCATGTGTTTGTCTGTGTGTGGTTTCTGAGCTAAGAGTGCTTGGATTTTGACTCCTACTCATATACTATCAAATGGTAGCTCTCCTTCTCTTATGAGGGAAGGGATAGGCGCTCTCTCTACGGCCAATTCTAACAATAAACACATTCCCTGATCGTAGACCACCTCTCCTTATCTTGACTTTCTAAGTATAAGTGAAGTCTTTTGATGCGCGGGGAACTGTCTGAAAGTGAAAGGCATCATTGGTAGGCGGCCAAGTGAACATTCCTGTGTGATTGGGGATAGGTAGGCGAAGTGAATTGGCAATCGGGCAATTCGTTAAACGATATTTGTATAATTTAGAATTAGTACCTCTTCTGAAGCCATACCGCGAATCGCTTGTCTTCTGGTAAACGGTCGGAATCAGTCCACAAATGACTTCCTTCTTCAAATTAGATCCCTTCCATCGGTCGCATCTGCCCTATCTCAATCGGTCGAGCTGTATCGGCCAACTATAGGAAACTGGCTAATAGCTCTTCTTTCTTTTGGTAAAGGTCAACGGTCTTGTTCAAGCATTGGCGCATAACGGGAGGGTAGCTCAGTAGATTACTTTTCCTGTAGTTCTTGAGTTTAGGAGTTAATGATTTGCGGATAGTAGCTTCGGTCGTTCGGTCGATAGGGTAAGCGCTCATTTCGTTCTTGCTTGCTTTCATTCTGTTATGAGAGAGAGCTGCTATACGTCTATTTCTCTTTAGACAAATGACTGTTCCCATTCCATTGTTGGAAAATATAGAGTAGGATTCATCCGTGTGGTGAATGAAACAACATTCATTAAATGAGTTGAGGCTAAACCCCAAAACCCCTGCTCTTTAAGAGAGTAAAGGCTGTCTGCATTACTGGATTAATTATAATTAATAGTAATAGAAACTAGGGTCCACGTAGACTATTCAGAGGAGGTATGCTAATCAATGATCTACTGATGTAGCTAGTGTTACTGAAGCTGTTGCTAGATATGCTATTGGCTTAACTGGCTCTAAACCCTCCCACCTGATAAAGGAATGGAATTTCAAGTACAAGTAGTCATCTACACTTAAAAGCTTTCTTGTCTTCACTGATCAACATTTAGTTTGGCCTAAGATTTTCTAAGTCCGACTCATCACTTACTACTCGTCATCATGGGTCCATAACCATTCTCCTACCAATTTATGTGGTTGATATCTTGATCACTGGCATAATGCAACTGCAATTATAAGATTCATTTTCGATCTGAAGGGGTCATTGCATTCTTTTTTTGGGGTGGTGGTTCGACGGACTTTTCATGGACCCTTTCTACTCTACCGCAATCGAAGAGTTGAGAATCCCTATGTACACTTCGGGACACTGAACCTAATGTATTTGGATGAAGCTATCGAATAACGAAATACAACTTACAAACCAAACCCATTGAAGATTTGTAGCTCTCATGTTAGCTGTGCTCTTTCCTAAGTGCACAAAGAAAGAAAGGGAAATCATTACCCGTACATAACAACAAGGGTCTTCTTTAGACACTCGCCCTATAACAGATAAGCAGGAAAAGGTGCCTAAGAGAATAATAGGTTGTCCGATTCCCATACTTCCAATCTTGAGCATTCGTCAAACAAACAAATAAGTAGGATAAGGGCCCTCGTTTCCTTAACCTTAAACTCAATCAAAAAGGACGGAAAGATGACAACTCGTTACTCTACTCTTTTTCCAAGAAAGGCGCACTCCAAGTACGATTCTGTATATCAGGGATAGATTATTGAACGGTTTAGGGGACAGAGATACAATACAGCTCTTTGCAGGTTCGAACCCTGCTTGTCCTCTAATTGTTTTTTAGTAATTGCGTTTCTAGTTCCAGCTCCAGCAGCTCTCCAGTCAAGAGACAGGGGGTTTGCAAAAGATCGCGGCCCAGGGCCGAGTACGAAAGGGACTCGTTTATGGCCGGTAACCCGTCGGTTGAGTAGTCAAAGTTTTGTAATTGCCATCCTCTAGGAGAGGGGGAAACTTGGTATTTATAGTTCGTAGAGAGCCGATTAATAAGTTCAAGATCTGGCCAATCCCAGGTTGTTTGTTACGAAGGTTGCCGGGGCTGACTCAGCACATAATGAAAGGGCTTTCCTCTTCCTAGAAGAAAAGGGGTCAAGTTATAACTCTCCAGTTTCAAAGATTTGAATCTTGTTGGGAGCCCCTGATTAGCGGTTGGAAGCACGACGGAATCTAAATAGACCAATGCGTGCTGTCACACCTACCTATACAAGATGGAAGAGTACGCTCGATCTATCACAGAGTAGGTAATGGGTATAGATCTAGTTGCTCGCCCTAGGAAGGTCCAAGCCCCATAAAATAGCATACTTCGGGTGTACTCTTATATTAAAATGAAAATAAGACTTCAAATGAAATGGATTTTGTTCGTAGTGATCTAATGCTGGGGTTAGGGGAGGAGAGTGTGCGACCGCGAAGTGATAATTATTTTCGATAGTAGTCCCTTTCTTTTTGAGTGGAGAGGATTATTGCCCGAGCTGGAGCTTTTAGTATGTGGGAGCGCCCTTTCTTCCTTTCAAAAAATTCCGACTAAAGATTATGGTATTAGTAGAGTGCTACATCGTCGAGATGACTTCGCTTGCCAGTAGATGGTTCCCTTTATGTCAGGATGCTTGACAAATGAATACAATGTACGAAATTCCCTTGGATCAGCCAGAGATTCTTCTTCTTCCTTGACTTGTGATCAATTAGACAAGAGGAGTTTCTCCTTGTAGGTGCCTAGGGGACTGGCAATCCACATTGGGACTCCTACTTGCTTGCAACTGCTTTGCTTCTAATTCGTGTGGTCTCGGCCAATTGATCCATACATAATATTCATAGGGAGCTATCAAGACTACGAGGTGGAACTCCGGGAAAGGCAGTAGTATCCTCAAGCTCGTCCCCTCGCTATCGAACTTGTAAGGGACTCTTTTTTTTGTTGGATTATTGAAGTGGACTACTCAGTCCACGACAAAAAGGCAATACAATAATTGCCAACTGTGTCTTTGCTTTCGTATATAAACTTAATTTAAGACTAGAATACTGAATTTCATACTACACTCTCCCTAGGTATGAAATTCAATCCCTTGCCCCCCCTTGCCGAAAAGTATTTAGAAAGCTTCTCAGCTATCACAAAGAGGGAAATTTTTATTCAATCGACCTGGAAACACAATCCTGGTGAGAGCTTTTCATCATACCCTGCGAGGTGGAAGTCCTTTACCTCAAGAAACCATTTGACCCGCCAACTCCTCAAATTATTTCTAACCCAAAGAGGCTATTACCTATAGTCCTTCCTGTCTATTTCGAGGAGGCGGGGTAAGAATAAGAACTTGGAAAAGGAACAACTCAAAAAAAAAAGGGTCATCTTCGAATTACTGAAAGGGGAATGGCGAATCCAACTCTCGAATCCGGAATGGGAATGCTGTAGGAGATGGGGCGGGCCCAATCTTCCTATCAAACTAATAATATATGCCAAGCTCCTCTTAGCCCTATAGTCTTTCTCCCTCCCACCTTTGCCTATACCTATGCTTCTATTCTCTCTACTGGTTGATCGACGAGTCCACTGGCATCTGGAGCAGTATATGTAACTTCGACGGTATGCCACTAGACCAGGTGCTCGCTATAGAGGCTACGAACCAACCAACGGGCCAGCTTTGTTGGAATTGATTCTGATCGAGGTAGTGTATGGGATGCATCTAAATTCGCGTATGGAACCTCTGCTGCTAGCTTTGCACTCGGAGGATCTGAAAATGACTCCCTTCATTATTTTATTTGGTGTAACCGAGCGAAGTGCGGAAGCTAGAGCTAAAGCAAGGTACGAAGCTACAGCTAGCAAGCTTTGGTAGTACTCGACTGAAAGGAGAGGGCTTTGCAGCTGCTGCCCAACAAGTTGAAGAGTTTGCTGCAAAAGAAAAGCTAGGAGCGAGCCAAAGAGCGAGTGAGGTCTACTCCACGTAGCCAAGTCTTGTCAAAGCCCAAGCCCAAGTTGAAGCTGCTCTTGCCAAAGCTCTTTAACCAGTTCCTCAAGGACAGGAATAGCTAATCCGCAAGGAAAGGACAAGAAAGAAAGATTGTTCCTGAAGTTTATGCGGGTAGTCATGAGGAGTCGCAAACAAAAAATTGCCGCTTCTATGGTTGCTATGCTCTAAAAAAAAAGAAAGAGTCAGAAGCCTGTCACGGGCTAACCTCCTTAAGTCTACAACTTCCGACTCTGGTTGGTGTGCCTGCTTATTCTCTGCCCTATCAAAGAAATGTTCTAGTTCCTTGCGAGGAGACTGACAAGGGTAAGAATTGATACTAACAGAGTAGTAGAATGGGATTGATGATGAGCGGGCAAAAGCCCCCAGATCTCCTGGTTTGTGAGCCAGGTTCAACCCTTCTTTTTTCTTGGCACGAGATGCCGTTACACCATACACGGTAGGCGAAAGACCAAGCACAAATCTCGATGATTCAAATTTTCGGTATTTCGACATGTGATTCACTGCCGAAAGCTACTTCTTGTACGCTAGCACTTGAGGGAGGTGGTTCGGCTACCTTTTTCGTCGTCTTTGCGGATGGAACATCAAATCCAAAATTTCTTTATCTCTTAATACTATGCCATTGATGAAGATTCATAGCTTGGGAAAAGACCTGAAATCCTACCTTCCGGCATTGCGATAAAGTGTTTACAAAGCAGAATGAAAGGCACCACATCGAGAGAGAGGGCAGGGGAAAGACCTGGACATTGAGAGGCGGGGCGGACAACGAGGTTATATCGCTCTAAAAGAGGTACTGATAACGAACCACAAGCTCTAGCTTTTAAGCCGAATAAAGAAGCAATCATACCCCTGAAACAGAAAGATATTGCACTTCAAAATCGTTACTAGAAGCACTCCAAGCGCACTTCCTATCTAGACAAACCAAACCCGAAAAAGCACCTCCCTCCCGGCTAGCCTTGCAAGAGCGGGTGTGCGGGAGAATAGAACTGAGCATCAAGGCTGCAGAAGGAAGGTTCCCGCGTGTAGGAAAGCTTTTTCACCGCCCATTGGGTATTTGTCTCTATCTTGCTCTCCCAACTCCATACTTATGATAGGCGAGCTCAATGCCCGAAATTGACCTCTGGAGATCCTTCTCTTTGAATTCCCGGTATTCAGTTGTCTTCCTTGGTTCCACCCTTCCATTCATGAAGCGGATCGCCGGGAAGGCTGTTTCTAAAGCATAAAGCGAGAGTTTTCGATCCCGATCGACAAACTGATGGAAGCCCGGTTTATTTAGTAGGAAATCAACGCGTTGAAAGATCTTTTTTCTCACCTGGGGACAAGCCCAACAAAGCACTTTTCCCTACCAAATTTTATCTATCTCTGCCTGCTTTTTCCATTCGCTGAGCTCTGAGCTCCTCTGGCAAATCATGATGTGCGCATACTGGCTACTCTGCTTTAGTAGTGCGTTAACTAGTAGTCCACTACTGATTAAGGATTTTCTACTGACACCTGTCTTACTAACTATAAGCCTTTGTAAAATATATATATTGGATAGTGTATTCCTTTTGTTTATAACTTTATCAAATCCTCAGTGACTTGGGCTGATGAAATTGGATCATGGGAAGATTGTGTAGATGAAGGAGAAGGCTCGTCTTGTTGCTCCCCCCTGGGATTAGTGATAGAAGTTACATAAGAAGTGATTATATTCGCTCCATGCCTACGCCTTCTAGGGCGATATTTGTTTGGAGACCTTATGGGAGTCTTCTCGTCGTCGGACCTTCTTTTTCTTTTGGAACTGCCCGAGCTAGATGACAAAGCTGAGCTGGAACTGGAAGGTACTTTTTTGATGCTATCGAAGTACCTCGCAATCTTTTCTTCTGTTGTTGGGAAAGTCTTCCTCGGAATGTAAGTCAAAGCCTTGAAGGTTTTTTTTGAACCTCAATCTGACGCTAATCGTCTCCTAGCACGAGTAGCATTAGCAAAAGCGAGCGTAAGGGAAATGGAAGCACAAAGACTGATTTGGAATTCACTTCAGAGATCTCAAATAGTGGCTTTTGAGATAAGTGGTGAGTGGACAGGGCGGATTCCAACTAGAGGTAAAGCAAATCTTTAGTTCGAAGTTCAATACTACTAATTAGTATTATTAGCTAGGAAGCAAATCCTGTAGTTAGCTCGAAACCTTGCAACCGGGAAAGCAGGAAAGGTTGCTAGGGGAAAGAGAACTACAAGAAGTCTACTCAGTCCAAGTACTCCTTCTCGATAAGTAAGGTAGGAGCAGCTTGCTGTTTAGTTCCAGTAATAAAGCTAGGCTCTTTGTTGGCTATTCATAGATCTGGAGTTATCTTCTATTGCTGATTTAGCTGCCTTCTTTCAGAACCTTAGTAGCGAGTATCTTATAAGGGGAGCAGGCGGTGAGATTCCTGTTAGAATCTAAGGCTTTACTTTTATGGCAGCTGCAAAGAAAAAAGAAAGGAGACCAAGATGGGCACACTCACTTCAGGTACGCAGTAACTTGCTCGGGGCAATGATAAATTAGTCTCATA